ATTATTCGTAACTGCATATTTACAATACAGACGCGGCGATCAGTTGGACCTTTAATTGAGTAACATCCCTTTTTTTTAATTGACCTCCTCCTTAATCTCCAGGAGGTCAAATTCAGGTTGCAGTTCAAGTTAGTGAAGTTATTTTATTGTGATTCAACATTAAAAGAACAGAATCACGCTCTGTAGGATTTGAACCTACGACATCGGGTTTTGGAGACCCACGTTCTACCGAACTGAACTAAGAGCGCTTTATTATGATGGGAGATACGGATGTCAAGAAAAGGATTCTTTTTGTACCCCCAATACATCTTGTATGTATAGTATCATAAAATGGTAGATTGTGTCCAATTTTAATCGATCTCAATTGACCCCTCGTTACTGTCCATAGGAGAAGTGATAAGTAGGGATGACAGGATTTGAACCCGTGACATTTTGTACCCAAAACAAACGCGCTACCAAGCTGCGCTACATCCCTTTCATTTGTTGTACAGTGCCATTGTAGGGAATCCATGTTTTGTTTTCCACATCATAATTTCCTCTATCTAAATAGAATTTCTTTTGCCATTTCTTCTTTTTGGTTTTTTGGTTTCATTCTCATAAAGAATTATATACATACCTAACGTATAAACGTATAAAGGAATGAATATTTATCAGTAGTGCTCAGGAAGGAGGGTTCATCTTTTTCTGTTTTAGGGACAGGTAGATTTCATCTACCGGATCGTTGTATATATCCATTTTGGTTAGAGATTCCCCGTACAAATGATCTTTAACTACATATGCATCTGATCATATATGTATTACAATATACAATAAAGTCAATAAAGTTAAAGAAAAAGAAGGAGGATTTTCAATGCGAGATATAAAAACATATCTCTCCACGGCACCTGTGCTAACTACTCTATGGTTCGGGTCTTTGGCGGGTCTATTGATAGAGATCAATCGTTTATTCCCAGATGCGTTGACATTCCCCTTTTTTTCATTCTAGTTATTGACATGGGAAGGGATCAAGAAGATTAGAGATACAATAAATTCTCTGTGACTAACCCCCCCCTTTTTCAGTTCTTTAGGATAGGAAAGAAAGAGTAAAGAATAAAAGTGGATTGAATCTCATCGAAACTCGGGTTCGGGTTAATATAGGGAGAACAGAAATGGAAATGTGGGTCGAGGGCAGGCTGTTCAAGATCATACAAGATGCTAAATGAAATACTAGGATTGGGAATAATTGATAGTTAGAAATATTTGTATTACTTAATAATTTGATTACTCTATTGATTGCAACGAAATCTTTCACAATTGAATTGGATTTCGAGTTAGCAACCTCTCGTCTATTTATTTTTCATTCCTTTCTTCTTCGCTTCGGTTCGAATCGAAAATAGAAGAATTGAGTGAATTCAAAATCCAAAGGAGGTTCATGGCTAAGGGTAAAGATGTCAGAGTAGTAGTTATTTTGGAATGTACCAGTTGTGTCCGAAATGGTTTGAATAAAGAATCGCGGGGCATTTCCAGATATATTACTCAAAAGAATCGACACAATACACCTAGTCAATTGGACTTGAAAAAATTCTGCCCTTATTGTTACAAACATACGATTCATGGGGAGATAAAGAAATAAATCGAACGGAACGCGTGTGCCACTCTTCCAAGGAAGAGGAAGAAATTACATATATATATATAATATATACAAATCCAGTCCTATTTTGGTCGGATCCGAGATGAATGAAGAAATAGGATTTTAGAAATAAGAAATAAACCATGGATAAATCCAAGCGGCCCTTTCATAAATCCAAGCGATCTTTTCATAGGCGTTTGCCCCCAATTGGATCAGGGGATCGAATTGATTATAGAAACATGAGTTTAATTAATCAATTTATTAGTGAACAAGGAAAAATATTATCTAGACGAGTGAATAGATTAACCTTGAAACAACAACGATTAATTACTATTGCTATAAAACAAGCTCGTATTTTATCTTCGTTACCTTTTCTTAATAATGAGAAACAGTTTGAGAGAACCGGGTCGATCCCTAGAACTACTGGTCCTAGAACCAGAAATAAATAAGCCTATTCCTCTCAATCGAATCAAAACTCTAATTCGAACTCAGATTGAGGTTTTGTTCGAAAAAGCCGAGAGATTGTCGCGCCGTAATGTAATAATAAAAAAAAGAATGGGGGAAGAATAAATCTTTTTTTTTTTTTTTTATTGAAACGTGTTCGTTCATTCCTACTACTTATCTTATCATACGAATTTCTACTATACCCTCCCGGAGTTCATTCTCCGGGGAACTCCGTTTAAAGTATTCCAGTGAATTCCTTCCAATCTCCTTATTTGATGATCGCATTGGAAATCGTGTCAAGACAATTCCTATTTGATATGGCTATTTGTGCAGGTATTTTACGATTAAGAAGCAACTGCCTCTTGTACAGATCAAGTATTAATCGACTATAACTATGGGATCCCCTATTCTCACGAGTTACTGCATTTATCCGAGTGATCCACAAACGACGAAAACTTCTCTTTCGCCTGCCTCTATCCCGATGAGAGGAAACCAAAGCTCTCATTTTCTGTTGAGTAGTAGTTCGAGTAAGTCTTGAATGAGCCCCTCGAAAGGTTGCTGCAAATAAACGAATTTTTGTTCTACGTCTCCGAGCTATATATCTTCGTCTAACTCTGGTCATTGAATCAAAAGAAACTTTGATGAATAACTAATTGATTTCTTTTCTTTCAGTCATTCTTTTCCCCTTTCCTGGTTTATTAATAACAAAACGGATTCTTCCGATGTATAAAATTAAAATAAAAATTCCAATGGCTTTTGCTACTATAACCTTCCCAACCACGATTTTTTTATTTCTTCCAGGCATTTCACCTCAAAAAAAAAGAAATTGTACCGATATTAGGTATAAAATAAATCGTAAATGGACAAATAGTGGCTTCCATCGTTTCTATGGTTACTTCTTAAACGGCGAGGTCCTCTCTATACACCGGAGCCCCTTTCCTCATTTAATCAATGTTATTGGTAACTTGTACAGTTCACGCTCTTTGGCTCTACCGATGAATTATCGAGTAATAGGTCTTTTTTCAATGGGATCTATCCATACAGTGACGGCATTTAATTATGAAGGTTGAATAGGTAGCTGACCCTGTTAGTCCGTTCTTGCAAGAGTAGGAGCATAATCTTTCTGCTTCTTAAATATCATTCCCCCGCTTAATGGATAACCATTTGCTACCAATGGGAATTGCTTTTCATCTCAAATCGAGGTGATTGGATTTGCACCAATGGAAACCATAAATTCCATACAAATAGAGGTATACGAGAGATCTTTATTTTTCGATAGTGAATGGAGTTCTTCCATTCTATTCATTGGTACGAGTCATTGATACTGTAAAAATCGTCTCATTTGTTCTAGCTCATGATCTGAACGAGTCGCACATACACCCTAGTACATGTTCCTCGACGCTGAGGACATCCTCGAAGAGCGGGGGATTTCGTGACATTTCTGATTGGCTGTCTTGTGTTTCTAATAAGTTGTTTAATAGTTGGCATGCTGAATCATATACAAAATGGGCTGGTTTAGATCGATCCTAACCGGATGATTATGAATTACTTCCATTTCATATTTTACCCAGGTAAGAAGATAAAAGATCAAATAAGGGTTCATTCAAATTATGATTCGAAATGGAATCAAAGATTTATGCGAAATCCCCGGTATTTTCGATCGCTACAAGATCAACAATGCCATAATCTTGGGCTTCTGTTGCTGACATAAAAACATCCCTTTCCATGTCTTCGGATACAACCCATAAAGGATTGCCCGTTCTTTGTACATAAACCCTTGTGAGGGTTTCGCGGAGTTTCAGTAGTTCTTCCGCTTCCAGGATAAATTCTCCTGTGGGTGCCTCATAAAAAGAACTAGCAGGTTGATGGATCATAACCCTGATGATATAACATAATGAACGATTCCTCTATCTCGCATGATTGGGCGAAGGGAAGGGATAAAGAATAACAAGCAGGGAGAAAAAGATAGAATTGAACAACCGTACAGGCATCTTTTGTGCATACGGCTCTGTAATGGAATTTTTTTTCTCTTTTTTCATCGAAGAAAGAGACAAGTCGAATCTATCAGACCCAGATCGTTGAATGATCCATTTACCATCCTTCCTTTCGGAGTAATCAAAAAATACTATGATGGTTCCGTTGCTTTATATATTTATCTCGTCTGTGATTCAGCAATCCCAAAGTTTCTTTCTGATCCGATCAAATAAAAATAAGTAAAAAATGATCCTTTTTTTTTATTTTCACACTCTTTCATAACATAAATATTGGAAAGAGACTTCTGATGTGGAAGCAAAAAGGTTTGTGACGCTGAAATGGACCCCGATACATAAGATCAAGTCGGAAATAACCTTTCTTTCATACTACTATCTCGATACATAATCTCATATTATGAAAAAATAATAATAGTTTGCTCATATCGAACTTGAAATGCCATGCTATTATTACTTAATATTATTATTATTTTATTCATATTCCATATGACGAAGGCATAGTCTTTTTTTCTCTCAAATAAAAAAACTCATTGGCGCCAAGCGTGAGGGAATGCTAGACGTTTGGTAATTTCTCCTCCAACCAGGATGAAAGATCCCATTGAAGCGGCTAATCCCATGCATATTGTATGCACATCTGGTGGCACAAATTGCATAGTATCATAAATAGCTATTCCTGGGATTACCCATCCGCCGGGAGAATTTATAAACAAATACAGATCCCTGGTATCATCCTCTATACTGAGATATACCATGAGACCAACAAGTTGATTCGAGATCTCGCTATCAACTTCTTGGCCTAAAAAAAGTAATCTTTCTCGATGAAGTCGGTTGATTAGGACAAAATTCTATTCCTTAGGAACCGTACACGCACCTTTGGGTGCATACGGTTCAAAAAATCAAAATTGAGAAAAAAAAAAGAAATTGTCGATTCCAGCCCTATTTCTTTTTTCGTAGCGGGCTTTCTTTTTCTTCCATTTTTTAAGAAACATGAGTTTTGACTTGCTTCCCTATAAAATCAAAAAAGAATTCACTGAACTTATCGAGCTAACCCCTCATTGATTGATGTATTGTTTCATCGAGATCTAAATCACGATGTAATTTTCTTGTTCCCGAATGGGCCTCTTCCACTCTTTTAGGTTTATGCTCTACTCCGGGTAAAGATCTGCCCGAATTCGATTTGCACATATAGGACAAATGATCCCAGTACCACTTCTTTTTGCTATGACTTCTTTTTTTTTTTTTCAATTTGTTTCATTTTCATGCCTTCCACAAAATATTCGATGTATTCATCATATTATTCCATTAATTGGCAATTTGGGATCACTCATATGGTATAAAGGAATCATTTCTGATAGGGTGGTAATCATACATGGATTACCTTGGTATTTTCTGAACGGAGCCTGTATACTTCATTTTATTGGTCCAAGCCAACCATAAATTCTTTTAATTGAGAATATTGATCCTCCAACCAAATAAATTGATCTAATTGCACTTCACGCTTCGAATTATTGATGGTTCAATCAATCTTTCTTGGGCGAAACAGAGGATATCTCGATCGGGGGAGAGAACGGGGAAATCCCATATGACCCAATATGTCTGACAAGTCACACTATACGTCAACCCAAACTGCATCTTCCTCTCCAGGACTCCGAAAAGGTACTTTTGGAACACCAATGGGCATTAAATGAAAGAAAAATGAAGTATTCTATTTCACTTTGATGTGGAAACGTAACAAACAATGGTTTATTGTCTTCATAATATTGTCGTTTATCGTATTTTATCGATAGATTGGAAGATTCATAGAGGAAGACGGAATAAAGGAAAATTCTTACAAACGGATCGTTCGAATGAGAAACAAGTATCTATACATTCGCTCACAAAAAATAGGATTAATCCCCCCATTGCGTATTGGTACTTATTGGGTATAGAATAGATCTGCTTCTCTTTGTTCCTACGAACAGAATTGTTCAATTATTACTAACGGAACAGAATAAATATTAACCCTTGTTTCGAGATAATCCAATGAAAAGGTGAGGTCCATAGCATAGTTATAGTTATTTCCAATGTGATAAAGTTACATAGTATCTATTTTTTCTTTGAGAAAGGGGTATTTCCATGGGTTTGCCTTGGTATCGTGTTCATACCGTCGTATTGAATGATCCCGGTCGGCTGCTTTCTGTCCATATAATGCATACAGCTCTAGTTTCCGGTTGGGCCGGTTCGATGGCTCTATACGAATTAGCAGTTTTTGATCCTTCTGACCCCGTTCTTGATCCAATGTGGAGACAGGGTATGTTCGTTATACCCTTCATGACTCGTTTAGGAATAAACAATTCATGGGGCGGTTGGAGTATTACAGGAGGAACTATAACGAATCCGGGTATTTGGAGTTACGAAGGTGTGGCCGGGGCACATATTGTGTTTTCTGGCTTGTGCTTCTTAGCAGCTATCTGGCATTGGGTGTATTGGGACCTAGAAATATTCTGTGATGAACGTACGGGAAAACCCTCTTTGGATTTGCCCAAGATTTTTGGAATTCATTTATTTCTCTCAGGGGTGGCTTGCTTTGGGTTTGGCGCATTTCATGTAACAGGCTTGTATGGTCCTGGAATATGGGTATCCGATCCTTATGGCCTAACCGGAAAAGTACAATCTGTAAATCCAGCGTGGGGTGCGGAAGGTTTTGATCCCTTTGTTCCGGGAGGAATAGCCTCTCATCATATTGCAGCAGGTACATTGGGTATATTAGCAGGTCTATTCCATCTTAGTGTCCGCCCACCCCAACGTCTATACAAAGGATTACGTATGGGCAATATTGAAACTGTCCTTTCCAGTAGTATCGCTGCTGTCTTTTTTGCAGCTTTCGTTGTTGCTGGAACTATGTGGTATGGTTCAGCAACTACCCCGATCGAATTATTTGGTCCCACTCGTTATCAGTGGGATCAGGGATACTTCCAGCAAGAAATATATCGAAGAGTTGGCGCCAGTCTAGCCGAAAATCTGAGTTTATCGGAAGCTTGGTCTAAAATTCCCGAAAAATTAGCTTTTTATGATTACATCGGTAATAATCCGGCGAAAGGTGGATTATTCCGGGCAGGCTCAATGGACAACGGGGATGGGATAGCTGTTGGATGGTTAGGACACCCTATCTTTAGAGATAAAGAAGGACATGAACTTTTTGTACGCCGTATGCCTACTTTTTTTGAAACATTTCCAGTAGTTTTGGTGGACGGAGACGGAATTGTGAGAGCCGATGTTCCTTTTAGAAGGGCAGAATCGAAGTATAGTGTCGAACAAGTGGGTGTAACTGTTGAGTTCTATGGTGGCGAACTCAATGGAGTCAGCTATAGCGATCCTGCTACTGTGAAAAAATATGCTAGACGTGCCCAATTGGGTGAAATTTTTGAATTAGATCGTGCTACTTTGAAATCCGATGGTGTTTTTCGGAGCAGTCCAAGGGGTTGGTTCACTTTTGGACATGCTACGTTTGCTTTGCTCTTCTTTTTCGGACACATTTGGCATGGCGCTCGAACCTTGTTCAGAGATGTTTTTGCTGGGATTGACCCAGATTTGGATGCTCAAGTGGAATTTGGAGCATTCCAAAAACTTGGAGATCCAACTACAAGGAGACAGGTAGTCTGATACAACATTGCTCCGGTATCTTTCGCCTCTATATTTTATTTTTTTGATTTGACATAAGGTACCGTAGAAATATTGATTTGAATCATCGCCTTTCTTTGCTCTTGTCCTTTCTTTATCTGGGAAATAATCCTAAATGAACAGGTGTGGAAGCTATAATTGTAAACAACGATCGAATCTATGGAAGCATTGGTTTATACATTCCTCTTAGTCTCGACTTTAGGGATAATCTTTTTCGCTATATTTTTTCGAGAACCGCCTAAGGTCCCGACTAAAAAGACGAAATGATTTTTCATTATCTTAATTGAAGTAATGAGTCCCCCATATGGGGGACTCATTACTTCAATTAGTCTCCGTGTTCCTCGAATGGATCTCTTAGTTGTTGAGAGGGTTGCCCAAAAGCGGTATATAAGGCGTACCCTGTAAAGCTTACAAGTGAACCAGATATGGAGATGGCGACTAAGGTTGCTGTTTCCATTATTAGAGAATTTCAAGACCACGATGGATCTATGCTACGATAAGATCGTTTATTTACAACGGAATAGTATACAAAGTCAACAGATCTCAACCAATGCAATAGTATTTATGGCTACACAAACCGTTGAGGGTAGTGCTAGATCTGGGCCAAGACGAACTATTACAGGGGATTTATTGAAACCATTGAATTCAGAATATGGTAAAGTGGCTCCTGGATGGGGAACCACCCCATTTATGGGTGTCGCAATGGCTCTATTTGCGATATTCCTATCTATTATTTTAGAGATTTATAATTCTTCCGTTTTACTGGATGGAATTTCAATGAATTAGGTCCATAAGAACCAGAAGCCCTAGCTTTTCAATCAAAAATGAATCACTTAGGACTCAGATTTATAGTCCATTCTGGTAGTTTGACCGTGGAATTCCGTTGTTTCGGTATTTCCGGAATATGAGTGTGCGACTTGTTATAATTGATCCTATTGATAGTACAGAGAATGGGTCTGTCATCTCGACAGAGATGGTTCTGCCTCGTCGGATATTCATCCTAGTATCTGGAGCACGGAATATATGGAATAGATCAAGAAATATTTGAACTATGATTCATACCTACTATTCAGACCTCGTGACTGGACTTCAAAAAATTTTCAAACAAAGAGTGATAAATTGAACGATTTTTCTTCCTTTAGAATCATGCTTATTTTGACCGAAGGACAAATCTTTCTCTGGATTTTTAGTCATTACATCTATGAATAAGTGATGATCAAATAGTTCTTACTCATAGAACCCTTGGTCTTAGTTTTTGGGTTTTATTGAATCATCGTGGTTCTAGTATGAATCTGAGGTTTCAATCGATTCATAGGGTCTCAACAAGAGAATTCCTATCAAAAAAAAAATAGTAAACAATAGTCAATCTGCATTACGCACAAACAAAAACAACAAATCAAATAACAAATAAATAGGGGAATAGAAGATTCAAGAGGCCTGTAACGATCAACATAAAGATAAAGACAGATGACAGATGAGCTAACTTGATATTTTGGCATTCTCATCACAACAAAGAAGAGAGTTCGGATTTTGGTTCCTTCGTATCTTCAGAGACGATTGAATCAAGTGGATAAATAAGAAATTTCAAATTTTCTATTACATATCCATTGTAATCAGTATTTGGGTGTTTCTGCTTGAGCCGTACGAGATGAAATTCTCATATACGGTTCTCAGAGGGGGAGTCCCCTTGGTTTACCTATCTCAATAAAGTATATGATTGGTTCGAGGAGCGTCTCGAGATTCAGGCGATTGCAGATGATATAACTAGTAAATATGTTCCTCCTCATGTCAATATATTTTATTGTCTAGGAGGGATCACACTTACTTGTTTTTTAGTACAAGTAGCTACGGGTTTTGCTATGACTTTTTACTATCGTCCGACCGTTACGGAGGCTTTTGCCTCTGTTCAATACATAATGACTGAAGCCAACTTTGGTTGGTTAATCCGATCAGTTCATCGATGGTCAGCAAGTATGATGGTCCTAATGATGATCCTACACGTATTTCGTGTGTATCTCACGGGCGGATTTAAAAAACCTCGCGAATTGACTTGGGTTACGGGTGTGGTTCTGGCTGTATTGACTGCATCGTTTGGTGTAACTGGTTATTCCTTACCCCGGGACCAAATCGGTTATTGGGCAGTAAAAATCGTGACAGGCGTACCTGAAGCTATTCCCGTAATAGGATCACCTTTAGTAGAGTTATTGCGTGGAAGTGCTAGTGTGGGTCAATCTACTTTGACCCGTTTTTATAGTTTACACACTTTTGTATTACCTCTTCTTACTGCCGTATTTAT